CAGAAATTGACAAAGTAATATTTAAATTTAGTCATCAGAAGAAATGTCCCCTTTGAAGCCAGAATCCATTTTCCTTGATACCTAACATAATGCAGAAAAGGATCCTTGAAGAACCAAAGGATAACCGAAAAGTTCTTAGTAAATACTTTTAAAAAATGTTCTAACTTTAGGTAGAAATCAACTCGTGCAAGAAAGGCTCCATAAAAGGTTGATCGTAAATGAGAGGATTGGTTGCGGAGAAAAACGAAGATGTATTCGTATTCACACACATAGGAATTATATAGGAACAATAATAATCGTTGATTCTTTTTTTTTGAAAAATTGGAAACAGATCTCTTTAGAGTAATAACACTATTACAATACTCATAAAGAAAGAATCGTAATAAATGCAAACAGGAGGTATCCTTTAGCCAGTAACGAATAGTTTGAACCAAGATTTCCAGATGGACAGGGTGAGGTATTAATATATCTAACACAAAACTTAAACGTAAAAATTTGTCTTCTAAAAAAGGAAATGTTGAATGAATTGGTCGTAAATTTTTAGATTCTTTTAGTTCGTTTCCTTCTAGGGAAGATATTAATCGCATAGAAAATGGAATTTCCGCAATAGCTACAAACCCCTCTGAGATCCGTTGAGAATAAAAATTTTTCTTGTGCCCCAAAAATTCATTTTTATTAGAATCATTAACAGAAAGAATCAAATAATTCTGTTGATACATTCGAATAACTAAACGCTTTACAACTAGTAAACTGTAATTTGTGTCATAACCCCTATTTGTATTTGACAACAAAACGGGCCCGTTTAAACCAAAACCCGGATCATGTACAAGTGCATAAATATATTCCTGAAAGATAAGTGGATATACAAATTCGTCTTGCCAAGATCTATCTAGTTCTAAATATCCTTGGAATTCCTCCATTTAAAATGAGACCGGAAACGAAAAGAAAAGTCGAGGGTTTCTTGGGTTATAAAATGATACATAGTGCGATACAGTCAAAACAAGGTATTCTAATACAAAAGAATAGATACCTCGGAAAGAGGTAAACTCATCACCGGACTCTCTACCTTTTTTCCATCTAATCGGTTTCTGTCCTATATAGATATATAGAAATAGTTATAGGATAAAAAGATGGTTAGAAATCCTTTATTTTTGCAACTCAATCGCTCTTTTGATTTTGGAAAAAAGGTATACTTATCAATATACTGTTTCTTCTACACATTAATCTCCATTTTCTTTTCTAATGGAAAATGTCTAATAGTTAGGATTCACAAAAAAATCGGTAATCCACTCCTGGAAAAGCCGTCCCGCATCAGTCACTAATCTATTTTTAACGTTTAATTAGGGCGGGTAATTGTTCCAATTAAGAACGTAAGCTCGTTGCTTTTTATTTCCTTACAATTAGAGCCATAAGGCTCGATCCCTGTATTCAATCGACCCAAATTTGAATTCATTTCGTTTCGTTCTAAGAATTTTTGTACCGATCCAACAAGAACGAAATTGTTTAAGAATTCTCCATTTATACGACATGCTCTTTTTTCCATTCATTCCTTTCAGGATCAGTCGTGGTCTTACAAACTCTACTGATGGTGTGGACGAATCCCTTGCTTCATCCAAATGTGTAAAAGGCCCTAGCCGCACTTAAAAGCCGAGTACTCTACCATTGAGTTAGCAACCCAAAGAAAGTATAGTATATAGATACAATCGAAATCAAAATAACGAAATTAGATAAGCCAAGCAAAACAGTGAATTAGCAAAAAAGAAAAAAAGATCAACTTACAATACAAGAAAATTTCAAATAAAAAACTAGACTGTTTCTTAGATATTTTCATCCATTATAGTATAGATATATATTCTATTTTTTTCTCTATCTTTCTATCTCTATATTTTCAGATATTCTTTTTTTTATTATCTATACGTTTCTTTATAAGCAGTTTTGTATCACAACAAATTCAACAAATCTTTGAATAAAGTAAAAAACAAAACCTGTGTTTTGTATGTAGGACAAAAAAATAGAGAAAAACGGATCCATTTACACTTGAATTATATTTGTTCACTACACTCTTGTCAATATGTTCAATATGTATGTTAAAAAAAAAAAGAATAAATATATAGAATATAGAACGAAAAATCTAAATTATAAAAATGAGATTTAAAATTTAAGATAAGAAAATAATCAATTGAACAAAAAGAAAAAGAACTTGTGTTGGATTGGCACTATCTAAATTAGCTAAATAAGGTAGATGATTAGAAAAGAATGTAAGAAGTAGAAAAAATTTCAAAAAATATACGTCAAATAATTCATTCTTTTTGCGTATAGTTCCAAAGAAAACCATCTAATTGAACTGAATGTCAGAATTGTTTATTGCTAGCTCCAATTCCTACCGTTAGTTATTTGGTCAATATAAAACTTGCTTGATTTATTCACTTGATCCTTTTTTCTAGACATCTTATATCAAAAATTTTGATTTTGATCAATCAGTAAAGGATACACAGCCTCCTACGAGAACAATACAAAATAGGTATGAATAGAGCAAAAGGGGCGGGAATAATAAAGAAAGGATTCTATCAAACTATATATGAATCGCTCAAGTCCCTTTCTGTATTTTTTTTTTTAAGTGAATGTCGTGTCATTAGGGCGAAGTTCTTTAAAAACCTCTGCCTTCTTTAAAATATCATAAACAGTTCCAGTAGGTTGAGCGCCCCTTTCAAGAAAATATAGAATAGCGGGAACGTTTAAATAAGTTTGATTCTTTATCGGATCATAAAAACCAACTTTCCGAAAATCTCTTCCTTCTCTTCGGGATCGAACATCAATTGCAACAATTCGATAGACGGCTCATTGGGATAGATTATATGAACAATACCCCCCCTAGAAACGTATAAGAAGTTTTCTCCTCGTACGGCTCAAGAAAAATGATTTCTTATTCTTTTTTTTTTTCAAGTTCTGGATATAAAAAATTCTAATGGCAAATAGATCCATAAAATCATTAAATTAATTCGACTAAGAATTAAGTCCCTTTTGCTCTTATTCTTCTTTCCTGAAAAACCACTTGTACTCATAACTCAATTTGAATAACTCTCAAATAACTCAAGAGAAACATTTGGTTTATATTTATTGAGTAGTCTCTAAACCCCCCTTGTCTGGCTTATTTAACCTCTATTAGTATTAGAATTCTTTATTCTAATCCAGTTGTTGATACAATTGATAAAGAGAAGGGCTTTTCCTTGTTTCGGAATCTCTTTGCTTTGAATCATTAGGTTTATACATTACTTCGTTGATCTTTAATCCTTTCAAAATGGCAGCAACATACCCTTTTTGTGATTGTTTATCAAAGACAAAGAAAAGAATCATCCAAATACTTGATTCTCTCACAATATATGTTGTTATCGAAAAGGGTTTATCAACTCCAACAAATTTTCCTTAGGGTTGGAAACTTGGCGGGATTAGATCCTTTCGATTTCTCTTTCAAAAATATACTTACGAAGTTGTTCGAATTTATTGATTCACACTAACCCTAGATTCTTGCTCTTAAGAAATGAATCCATACTTTCTACTCGAGCTCCACCGTGGACTAGTTTAAATTAACTACAACACAATAAAAAAGTGTGGGTCCTAGTCTAATAGAACAGGGGATGTCGAGCCAAGAGCACCTTTTCTATAAAAAATGATGGATCTAAAAATCCACACCAGATCGTGTCCTTCAAGTCGCACGTTGCTTTCTACCACATCGTTTCAAACGAAGCTTTACCATAACATTCCTCAAGTTTTGAACCGGTATGCAATTGATTCGATTATGGAATCATGAATAGTCATTGGTTTAGTCGGTACGTACATAGAAATCGAGACTTTAATTCTATTTTAATTCTATTATTTTCATTCTATATTAATATATATATATGATAGGCTAGTAATATATTCTATTTTTTTTTACATTTACAATAAAAGCCAAAAATACATATAGCTTGTTTATAGAACTCAGAATTTCAGAATTAATGATTTAAATAAAAACGAGCGGTATATGAAAACGATAACTTGGAAAAATAAAGAAATCTGATTTTTTAACAAAAATAGTAAACCCTTCTTACTGAGATCAAAGGGTATATAGATAAGATAGGAATATTTCCCCATTTTAATTTTATACGTTACGTATTTCTTTTTGGGTTCATTAAAATTTCCGTTAAGTCGAATAGAATGTCTGAATCACCCTTCCTTTCAACTAGTACATAGATTTTTACTTATTCATTCGTTATAAAATAAAGAACAAAATACGAAATACCTAAAAATGAAGTTTCAAATTACATATGTAACTTTTTGATTGAAGTCAATATCAACAATACCAATAAGTATTAAAATAGACTCTTGTTTCGAATCCATATCCAGAATACGGAGAATTTCGAATTTAGCTGCCTCATTTAAGGGATAGAGAATATAAAATTGCTTTCACATTTGGATTCTGAATGCATCGTTGAAAAGTCTATTAATTAATATTAACATAATTATTAGTATATTTTGATTATAGTTAATTGTTGTAATTGAAATAAAAAAACCAATCTATTAGCCTATCTTGCCTATATTAGATCACAATTAGATTCATTAGATTCAGTTATATCTGTGTGTGCTTTGAATTCAATTCCGTTTGTGAAAAAGCTAGAATTCAGAAATGAATCTTTAAATCAAAAAAGCGAAAGAAAACAAATTATCTATATAAGACTACACTTTATGTTACATGTTACAAAGAGTCCCTCTCATTTTAGGATAGAATCCAGATGCTCTGGGACGGAAGGATTCGAACCTCCGAATAGCGGGACCAAAACCCGTTGCCTTACCACTTGGCCACGCCCCACTTCGATTTCTACTCTACACTAATATTGGTATTGATTGTTCGTCAATTCTCACCAAAATCTCTATAGAATCCCGTCGATTGTTATTAGGATTTTTACGCGTGTAGGTATAGAATTCAATTGAATTTCTTGATCATTACATATAATTTAATTAAGATAATGTATGAAAGTATGATTTTTTCTATTCTCTTTTGATTTGAGAATGGAAGAGTTTTTGCTTGAGTAAGTTCAAAAAAAAAAAAAAGAAAGGATTTTTGATCTACTTTGCTTTCTTCATTTTTCACTTATCTTATATTAAAAACTCAATCAAAATGCAATAATCTTGAAAAAAAAAGATGTCTGCTATGTTTAATATGTTTAGTTTGATCTGTATTTGTCTTAATTCTGCCCTTTCTTCGAGTAGTTTTTTATTCGCCAAATTGCCCGAGGCCTACGCCTTTTTGAGTCCAATCGTCGATTTTATGCCAGTCATACCTCTACTCTTTTTTCTACTAGCCTTTGTTTGGCAAGCTGCTGTAAGTTTTCGATGAGATTTAAAATATTGTCCTAGAAAAACGAACGCTTTATTCGAGAAAAAAGTCTAGTATGGTTATACTAATAAATGAAAAGATCAGATACATCTTATAGTATTAACTCTCAATTCCAATTTCAAATATAAATATAAAAAGTCTTGTGTAGAATAGCCTCGAAAAATGGGAATCACTTCCTTTCTCGTTCTAACAACAATTTCCGTGAAAGACCTTGTGAGGTCTTCCACAAAAATTGTGGGTAGGAAAGCGTTTTTTTATATTTGATAAAGGGGAGACTCCTAGCACTTAACAAATAAATAAATTTTTCTTCTTTTTTTTGATTTCCAGAAACTACTTAAATTCTCGGTGTCAAAATAGAATATATGGGGGAATCTATTCTCTTTTTTACCCAAAAAGATCTTGGAGATTGTGTAATGCTTACTCTCAAACTCTTCGTTTACACAGTAGTGATATTCTTTGTTTCTCTCTTCATTTTCGGATTTCTATCGAATGACCCCGGACGTAATCCTGGACGTGAAGAATAAAAGAGGAGTTTCCTTACTTTTTTGAGTGTCTTATTTTTTTTTATAAACAAATAAACAAAATTAAAGAAATTAGAAAGAGAAAAAATAGTAAATCATCAACAGAAACGGAAAGAGAGGGATTCGAACCCTCGGTACGAATGACTCGTACAACGGATTAGCAATCCGACGCTTTCGTCCACTCAGCCATCTCTCCCTATTGAAAAAAAGTAATTACGAATTACTATAGTTAGATTACACATAACGTGCCATTTTAAAAATATTTTTTTCTAGGTTTTCAATTCAATAATTCAATATACATATATAGATATAATATCAATATGAAATTTCAATTCGAAATTTTTTCAGATTCTAGACTCTTATAAATTCTAGAGAATAATTTATCCATTCTATATAGGATAGTCCATTCTATATAGGATAGATAATTAACCTGAAATATAAGTCAAATTTTTTAAGTTATTTTTATATTTTCTTTTTTTTTCGGATTCCTTTTTTTTTTGAAATATAAAATAATATTATAAAATATCATAATAGATTATCTTATAATAGATATAAGAATTGAATACATTATATTATCTATATATAAAAAGAATATAGATTCTATATAGATAAAACGTTAAGTTAAATAAAAAAATATAAACGGATACAAGATATATTACAAGGGTTATCCGAAATTCCAACTCAACTAAGAATTCAATAAAAAAACCATCAATATAAATAAAACCAGAAATACTTTTCGCGAAAGGCCTTTTATTCCCATGGCCTGGCCTGGTCAATACCTTGCCGGGCCTTTTTTAATTCAACGGATCATAGGTAGAAAATTTTTCATTTCATTTTTTTCTAATTATATTAATACTATATACTATAATAAATAGTATAAAAAAATAGTAAAAAATGTTTTTTTGTTGAAGCAAGAAAAAAGGAATGTTTCTAGTCTTTCGATATAGAATCAAAATGCTCTTTTGCTTATCCTTTCTTAAAAAAAAGAAAACTACGGGTTCTTGCACAATTCGTCTATTATGACTTTAACAATTTTGTTGTTCGACAAAAGTTCCATTTCGATACAATAATCGCATTGTAGCGGGTATAGTTTAGTGGTAAAAGTGTGATTCGTTCTTTAAGAGTTAAGGGATCTTTCAATTTGATTCCTAATACGATAAAAAACTCTATTTCTTAAAAGGAATTAATCCTTTCCCTCTCAATGACAATTTTGAGGAGAATTTTAAATTCTCGTAATTTGTATGCAAGGATCCATTATTCAATTAAAAATTAAAAAGAATAATTATTGAATAATTGAAAATTTGGATTATGAAATTACGAAACATAATTGGTTTTGAATTGGATCAATACTTCCAATTGAATAAGTATGAGTAAAGAATCCATGGATGAAGATAGAAATATGAATTTTTAATCGTAACTAAATCTTCAATTTTTGATTTGTAGAGAGGACATTGAAGCAAAAAAATGGCTAAAAAACGATACCTTTAGTTTACTAAAGGCATCAACCGGCATATTCTATTCTTTTAGCTCGGTAGAAACAAAATTTCTATCCTCAAGATTCTATAAAATAGAAATAGAGAACGAAGTAACTAGAAAGACTTTTAG